ATATGTATGCCAAAAGATTGATTCAAGTTCCGTGCTGCTCACCACTCCTCGAGGCCAAGGACGGGGTCGAACCGTCATTCCAGGATTTGCAGTCCGATACATTTCCATTATGTTACCTAGCCAAACCCGCCACCTCATGTGCCAAAGTAAAACGGTTGTTCTTCCTTCCCCGCTCCCTCTTTTTCGACATATGCGGCGGCGGGTTCCCAGAGAAGAGGGGACAACTTCTTTCTCCTTTGCATTGCCTTTTCTGATTGAAAATAGCAAGCCACTCCACTACTGGTACAGAGGCCAGATAGAAGGTTGCTTATATGTTCAGGCTCGAAAATATATCTTTTACCTCTCCTCCCTGTCTCCATTCTGATTGATTCGCTTCTTCCTTCGCGCAAGCCTTTGGTTCGCCCCTTGTTGTGTTGCATTTTCTGCTCCTCCGCTTCAGTCTGCCTTCTTCGGATAGCCGGGGTCCGACGTTGATTTCCGATTTCAATGTCAGCTCCAGGTTTTGGGCGGCCCATCTGGTTAGTTCAGCTATCACTGCTGGAAGCCCCTGCGGTTGTTCGGCTGCGTACTCCCCGTCCGCCTATCTCACACTCCCAAAGCATATTTTTATTTCATATTTCATTTTCCTTCGCCCCTTTCAAGCGCCCTTAGACTCGTTACGTTGTTCGACTGAACTCGTTGGCTCCGCGCTCTATTCGGTCGGAACCCGGTTCGTCGAGAACCTTCTCTCATAGATTCCCTTCACCAAGTCATCGCCAGCAATCCGCTCTTATCCCTTGGTGTCAAAGGGCGAGTTCCTTTCTTGTCTTGCCCAAAAACTTTCTTTATTCTCATTGGAGAAAGACTCTCCCTCTACTTTATTTGACAGGGGCGGAGAATACCACTCTATCAATAACAAGAAAAAAGTAGCAATTCCGTTTCAAATGGTTTGAGCTTGGAAGCAACCTGCTATCTATTGATAGGCGAGAACAGACTGCTATTGGCTGCTTCGCCTATCGATTCTATTATGGCCGGCTTGGAGACATCAGAGGAAGACTATCATCTCTATCCGGGTACGAGCATAGCATAGCTTCATTCATTCGTTGAACCTTGGGGATAACCATTAGCATTGAGGTCAATCACCACACCACCTCTATCATACATACGACATTACACGACGCGAGAGTGCATGGCCAACACACACCTAAAGCGCCTACGTTCCGCTTGCAGCCAATACAACCACAACCTAACTTGCACGAGATTCAACAACCGAAGCTACTGGTAGTCCCGAGGGGACGGAATCCTCCAATAATAGTTAGCAGTACTGAACAAGCGAGTCATCGGTCCGGGGAAAGAAAAGGACTGCCTTTGAAAAAATAAAAAAAGAACTCGCTTAACTCGCTAGGCCTTCGGAGCAAAGGCGATTCTGTTCATGCTTCAGACGATTTGGCTAATTATATATACTTCTATACTAATTATATTAGACTTCTTCTATTATAAATAGAAAGGCGAACCTATAGGCCTGTTTAGCGCCTTTCCAAAGTAAACCTAAAAAAAACCTTTGCTTTGGGAAGTAAGGACCGAGTGAAAAATGAAAAACGTCCGCTAACGCCCACGGGAGAAGATCTTTTTTAGATCAGCAACGAATGTCTTGTATCTATGAAGAAAGATTTCTCCCTGGGTTAAGACCCTGAATGCCATACCTTGCTGAAGGCGATTCACGAGAGAATCGCGCACAGTTCCCTTTGACCGAGATGTGAATGCCCATGATTTGCTCGCTATAGTGATGGATTTCATGGCCGACGTCTAACCGGCACGAATACGCTATCCTAGATGGAAACGACTTCCCCGCGGAGCATTTTATCTTTCGTCCTCGGACGTTCGGACCTTTTGTTTGATTCCGGCACTTGCGTTCTCATGCCCGGAACCCTCGCGACTGATTGGGAGAAAGAGCGAAAGCGAGAAAGATGGATTGTTATCCATCGGAAATCGATAGGAATTCCACGGGGATTGCCTTCTCTTCTAATATATATATATGTTTTTATTTCATTATTAACATCCAATCCCATGCTAATAAGAAAAACGAGCGATTGCTAGTCAGCTTTCATTTTCTTAAAAAAAAAATGGTAGGGACTGAGGCTCTGAAGGCTTTACAACTTTCTTCAATTAGGGAATAGCGCAGATGGATCAATCACGCGGTTCTGCAGCGTCCTCCAACTCGCTGTCCGCTCCCCTTCACTTTCTTTGCTGGACGGGAAGATGCGAATCGTGAAGGCCTTCCCACCACGCGAAGTTCAAACCTCGCCGGAGAGGAATTGAAAACCGGAAAAAAAGCCCTTCGCAATCGAAGGTGAAAGCGGGAAAAAGACGGCGAAAGCCTTTTTTCTTTCTTTTTCAGCCGACTTGAAAGGTGCTCTCAGTGTACCGCCATACGCACCCAGACATTAGACCAAGCAGGAACCGGGGATCAAAGTTCCATTGATTCATCTATCTCAAATAGGGAAAAAACGGAATCAAGAAG